CATATTTATTTAGCACCCACCTCTGGGCACATATGCTTTCTTCTTCTCCTCGTAGTCCGGCCTACCATCGTTTGGCTTTCCATCACCACCCTTGGCAATGGCTTTTCCCCCCTGTCCTTGATGGATGTTTTGGATGTGATCTTGTTCAGGCCAGAAGAGTTCAGAGTCTAATCGCAGAGAACTCATACCGTCCCTTGAGCCTATAGATAGAAGGTAGGCCTAGACTTTAAGGTGAATACATCTTTCTGTGATCTTACGGTAGCGAGTTTCGGTAAGTTCAGTAAGTGAAGTGACGAGCGAAGGTGTACAAAGTCTGTGACTCACACGCTTAGGCGTGTTACGGGACTTTGTGAATTCTTTCGGACAAGATTGCCTAGATTGATCAGATTCTCTTCCTATCTATTCATAAGACAAGATCAATCAAGAAATCCAGCGGCAGGGTACTTTATTCCGATATCTCCCCCCGAGGGGGAGTTATACTTCCCTATCCTTAAGGATAAAATAAGATCTCTTGCTTTGCCCACAAGCCCTACTAGCGTAGCAAGTCTGAGCAAGTCTGGTCGCTGGTGTGTTGTTCGTTCTAGCGATAGGCTCCAAGCGCGATTCTGATTCTAAATTAGGTTTTCTGTTTTGGAATGAATCTGTTCTAAAGAAAGACCTGCCTATACTAAAGAGGGGCTGGTTCACGGTAATGAATGGTGGTATCGGTCGGGACAAGCACAGCACTCGTTCCCGCAGCCCTTGTTGCAGCTGATAGACTCAAAAGTAAGGGCACGAAAAGCTGTCTTAAACAAAAAACCTTCTCGCGGGAAGCTTCGATGGGACAATTGCTCTGAAAGTGCTTTTGCCAGCGTAGATGAATCTTATATCGGGTATTATTTCGATCCGGATCTAATGTCTGATTGCGAACATTATTGAGGTCAGTCTTTTCGGATTACGGGTGACAGGCGAATGCCAAAGTCCGAAAGGTATGAGCAGTTTCCACTCTGCTCGTACTGAATACGGGTAATTCCCCGCCACTTGCCCAACATTTTAATAGAGGGACAGCCAGCGGTGAGGCCATTGGACCAATAAACAATAGGCGCAAGTAGCTTGAAATCAAAAAGAGTGAAATCAGGGGCTAATCTACCTTTTCAGCCCGAGTTAAGACAAAGGAATGGTCTCACTCAGGGGGAAGGGGCCTTCATTAAACAAGGAAGCTGAGCGATTGACATCGAATAAGAGTCCATCCACGGCATGAGAGGAGTGATCAAATTAGATTATATTAGGGGTCAAAGGACCTATCCTTTCTTTTTTATCAAAAAAGTCTGTGGACCCACTAATGATACTCGGGAGAGAACCGACCTACTGGTCTTGATCCTATTCTATACGCACGCAATTTGTTTAGTAACAAGGTAACAAGAAGGGGGCTAAAGCCACAAAAGGGGGACAAGATTCATCGATTAGGTGGCAGCAAGGTTTGTGACTCTTTGATCTATCGGTTGACTCTGTCTTTTTAACATCCTTGATCTTGATTTGTTTCCAGGAGCAGAGATGGAATGAAATAGAGCAAACAAGTCCGTATTCTGTTCGGCTTACGGCTTCATTCCCAGAGTAAGGAGAAAGAAGACAGCGCCGGGGAATAGCTCCGAGAGGGACTTCTCTGAGTAAAGAGATAAGTAAGGGTAAGAGTCATTCCAATTGAGTAGGTGAACCAAGAGTCTCTTTCGAGCGAGATCCTTTACCACGCCTAACTAAATGAAAGAAAGTAAGAGAGAGAGTGGCCGCCTATGACCGGCTGATATGAAGCCAAAAAATGCTTTACTTGGACTCCGTGCACCTCTTATTATATAACAAAGAAGAAAGCCAATCCAGATTTTAGTTTAGAGCATAGGAAGTCGTGCATTCCGAAACAAGCGACAAACTTAATAGGGGTGAAAAAATAGCTTTTAACACGCGTTTAGCAAGCTTTTAACACAGGATCACAAACACAAAAGCCATTTGCTTCTCGTTAAGAGAAAAAAGTTCCTAATGACAACAGATATGTTGAAGCAGGGTGGTGGGCGGGACAGGAAGGAGCCTCTGAACAACCTGATGAACCGCGAACAATGTGCTTTTCTGGCGTCTTTGCGTTTATGTTATGAGCTGCTCCTAGTTCATAGTAAGTAGAAGGTGTTACGGGTCGGCCTCGGGAATTCGAGGAGCTACTGACTTTCTTTCTCGTTAAGATTGGACTGCTCTTGGGGGAACAGCTTAGACAGCTCCATCTTCAACTCCTAGCATGAAAGTGAAAGTCTCAATCCCAGTTCCATATTAAGAAAGTAGACGGACAGAACTCCCCGACCTTGTCGCGGACCCCTTCGGATTGGACAGCTCCTCTTATAGTCGAGTAAGGTGCGTACCTTCCCTCTGTATGGGGGGACATCCTTTCTAATACGCCTTTCCCGGACAAGGATTAGCTTCTGATCTTCTTGCCCTTGCCTCTTCTTCTTCTTGGTCTCGCTTCTTCTCTTTCTTCTCCAAGCCAACCATCTGATCAAGCCGGAGTTGAACCAGCCTTTGGAGTTGGGGTTGAACCTGCTTAGCCAGCCGAAGAGCTATAAGAAGCTTTGGGCGGAGTGGGACCTGCTTCTTAGGGCAGCGAGTGCTGGAGCCTCAGAGGCCAAAGGACACAGACCGACAAGCTAGATCGGGAGGTAAGAACCACTTTAGACTCTTGTTACCGGGGAAAGCTCCAACTTTAGGCAGAGACAAGAGTTCAGATCCTATGGTATGGTATTCCAGCCACTAAGGTCTCGCTCTGACTTGCTCACGAAGAAGAATTCTCGATCGAGAGCTAGTACGAGGGTAGAGGGACAAACTATCGGGCTTATGCTGGCAGGCTATCTGACTTAGATAAGGAAGAGAAACGTAGGCAAAAGTGAAGGGTTGGGCCTGATGTTACAACTCAATCTCACACCTTCCTTCTTGAAACAAGTTCCGATAGAGCTTTCCCAGGACTGAAAGCTGCCTAAACTGGATCAAAGATACCCACGTGCCCAGAAGTAGCTGCAAGAACAGGAACGCCAGCGCCTATGGTTGAGTGAACAGGGCTTGTTCTCGAAGAAAGAAATTGTAAGGCATTTACCTACCTTAGATAGATGCCAGGATAAGGATTCGCAGGGGATATGGAATGAAAGGAGTAAAGTACCTCCGATCTGATCAAGCGCGTGAACGGCTTAAGTTGAATCGACTGTGAACGAATGGGCAGCTGGGAAATAAGCTTTTGTTGAATCAATTTCAAGTGGGAAGGAGGGTGCCTAGCCTTTAGCTTCTTTCTTGTCTGATCTTAGATTCTAACTGTTAGGAAATAGAGCATTACCCGTCACTCCGCTTTTCTAAGAAGGCCTTTCGCTTAGTTATCCTTTCTACTAGAACTTCCTTTAGCAGTTCCGGAACATCTATAGTATGCTTGAATGTCGGCAATTTGATCTGCGACACTTGTACCCCCCGCTTGCCAAAAAGCTATAGTCAACTGAACTTTCACTTCACTCGAAAAAGGAATTCTGCATTGAACTTAAGTTTCAGTTCCTTCTTTCTGATCCGCCCTAAGGTGCTCCCTCTATCTCCGCACTATAGGACAGGAGGGTTCTCTCTTCTTAGGTGCTGGCTTTCGCTTTCCCAGAACAAAAGAACAAGGATTTATACGACCGGCTCTAGAGTACCGCAAGGGAAAGATTTTCTAAGAAGCACAAGAGCTGGTACCTAAGCCAGTGCCAGCTTCTAGTTCCAGTCTAGCGGATCAAAGAATCTTTCCTTCTTTTCCGTATAGGGCGAAGGGAAGGCGGTATAGAAAGTGAAACATTCTTTCTTTTCGTTCGGCAAGCAGGAACAGTTCCAGTCAAGTGGCCATGGTGAAAGTCTTTCCTTTCCGTTCTTGGTACGGAACAATAGTCTCATTGGCTTTGAACTTCACAGAACTTTAAAGCAAGCTCTTTGTTTTTAGCCCTTTTGTTTGAAGCTTATTAGTTATGAGATAGACTCTCTCTTTTGATTCTTTAGAGTCTGGGGCGTAGCGTGATGCCAATGAAGACAAGCCCAATAATGCAGCTAAGTGCCTACGGTATTAGAGACCCTAATCTTCTTTCATAACGAAGGAACCTATGGAAAGAGGGTAAGCAGAACTGCTGAAAGAGATTCAAGCTGCAAGTATGCCATGGATGTTATTAGCTTATTCAAGCCTCACTCGACTCTATCTAGCCATTCGTAGTTAACATTTAGTAAGAAAACCTTTAGCGTTGTCGTATACGACTTCCTTACAAAGCTTTCAGTAAAGTAATCCCTTGCTTATTACCGCAAGTCTTTCTTTCGACCCCGGGTTATTCGATTTAAGCTTAAAAGAAGGTTGTAGCAGATGGAATTTTGAGTTCTCAAGAAGACATTGCCAATCACTTTAGCATTCTCTCTTTGCCTTAAATTGGAGAGTGCAGCAAGGTGCAGGAGGAAAGAGCTTGGAGGTTAGTAATCCTTCCCTCTTTCCTTATAAATGACTAACGGAATAGTTGAGGATTCAATGATCCTATTAAAATAATGAAGTTGGTTAGTAAATTGAAAGTTTGTCTATTATGCAACATTGAGACTATAGTGCAGAAAACTACATTCCCTTATGTTTAAGAACCTCTTGCCTGGTATGTACTGTCATGTCCCTAACCAGGGAAAGGACTTAGAATCGTGATAAAGATTTCTTTCGAATAGCTGGTAAATTCATTCTCTTAGCCCGGCCATCTCAGATATTTGAAAGTGATCAAGGTTATCGATATGCCACAGCGGCACCGTCTATTTGTTACATAGCACTGGCTTTCTCAACCTTTTCCCACCGGGAAAGAGCCAAGCAGCTGCGATTTGAGAATAATGTCCAAATAAAATGGATTCGGCCATTGAAGATATACAAATTCCACTGGTATTCATTCTAACTAGACGCAACCTCTTATGGAGAGAAAAGATTCGTTGCATTCCGCTGAGCTCAGGCCCTAAAAAAGAAAGGAAAGAAGTGGTCGGGGGGTAGACTAGCCCGGTTAGAGGAGTAGGTTAGCAAACAGGAAGACAAACAGGCTAAGAAAGACTTAGAAGAGGGGGATTCACTGCAAATACTAGCTTGGCTCATTATTGCCGGGATAATGGTCTACTTCTTCATATCCATCGTGCAATGCATGCAGTTATCGATAGACAGAAGAATCATGGTATGCACTTTCGTGTACTAGCTAAAGCGTTACGTTTGTCTGGTGGAGATCATATTCACGCTGGTACCGTAGTAGGTAAACTTGAAGGGGAAAGAGAGATCACTTTAGGCTTTGTTGATTTACTACGTGATGATTTTTTTGAAAAAGCCAAAATGAATAACCAAATTATCCGTCTTATAGAAAAAGTGAAATCGGTTGTTAAGGATGAGTTGCTTGCTAAATTGCTGTCTTCCTTTTGTGATCTCCCAATTTTAGATAGTTCCGGTAAAGATTGGTCTGTAAAGACAGGAATTCCCCCCGTTGTCTTCATATCTTCTATTCAAAAAAATATCTTTCTCGACGACCTGGATCGCGAGGTTGAAGTACGGTTCCCTAACCTTCAATATGCCCGCTTTCTAGCACTTCTAGCTTTGAAAAGAGGGGTGGTGCTGCTTTTCGACGAGAAAGATATTGATTCAATCCTCTTTCCGTAAAGTAAGGCAAGGAACTTCAATGCTGGAGGAAGGTTTGAAGGACAACTGCTATTGAATCAAGTGCGGGTATTGATGACTTTTCCGAGACTAGGAAAATTGGCTTCTTTCTTCCCTATCTGTCTTAGGAATAGGACTGGACATAACCCGATGTTAGAGTTCCGTGCTTAAATCCCTAGTTTGAAAGGGATGGTAATTTAGTTCCGAAAGAAATGCTCAATGTGAGAAATTGTAGACAAAGTCTCATACATATGTGCACATCGTGAGAACACTTATTCATTTGTTTGTGCTCCTACACCGGCTTGATAAACTTCTATTTTACAATGAGATCAGAGAAAGAAGGTGGCACTACTTCAATGTAGAATGTCAAGTGTAAAGCTTTACCCAGACTGCTTTCGTTTTGAGTTGTCTACCGTACTGGATCAGTCAAGGGCTTTAGCACCTCCTTGTGCCATTAGAGAAGTGCATTCGAGAAGGAAAGATTGCATCGCTTTGACCAGACAAAGCAACCTCGAATCTCTCAATCAGAAGCCGTGCCCCATTGGTAGTCCAATTCCATCCGCTGTCTCCCTCTCGCTACCATGTTGATAAAGAAAATTCGTATTTGAGAAAATTGTAAACATAGGATCTTGTACAGTGTGGTGGCACCATCTATCCATGAGGAAGAGGTGTACATCGTTTAACAGTAGACTAGCTCCATGGTATGGTCAGTCACTCATGAATTCCTTCTCTTGGACCACGCCTTTCGGTCTCATTGAGCTTTCGGCTCTCATATGCTACTGGGTTACCTTATTGTACTAGCACACCGCCTATGGCATAGTCTGACGCATCCGTGTGTACTTCAAATGGCTTAGTGTGAATCTGGCAACTGCAAAACGGGGTCATCCATCACTGCCTGCTTTAGGTCCTCAAAAGCTCTTTGACACTCTTACGATCAGTGCAGTTCCATGATCGGTCCGTACGTCCTTCTTTAGGATATTTGTTAGTTGAGCAGCCCTCTTCGAGTAACTTACGATGAATCTTCGGTAATAGTTCACGAGCCCTAAAAACGATCTTAGCTCACTCACCTTGGTAGGTGCTTGCCATTCCTCGATGGCTCTGATGCCCATCCAATGCCCTAGGAATAGGATCTCCGTCTGTCCAAAGGAGCATTTCTCTTTCTTTACATAGAGGCGATTCTTCCTTAATACCTTAAGGTCCGGAGGTGGCTAACGTGGTCGTTTAACGAATAGCTAAAGCCCACGATCCAAGTATACCACCAGTCGTCTAAGTACAGGTGGAATAGCTTATTGTGGAGGGTGCAAAACGTGGCAGGGGCATTGGTGAGTCCAAAAGGCATAAGAAAATCAAACGCCCCTTTATTAGTAAGGTTGCTTGCTTGTCACACAGGTCGTCTTTGGCTCGTCTCCTTCCGCGATACGCACTTGGTAGTAGCCCGACCGTAGATCCTTCTTCGATAAGTATCTCGCGCTTATTGATTAGGGCGAAGAAGTCTGCAATCAAAGTGGATACTTGTTTGTTCTTGATGGTTAGGTTACCTTGTTGAGCGCCCGATAATCTAATCAATGCACAAGGCTACCGTTTCTTCTGGAATAAATAAAAAACAGGGGCTCCCCCCGCAAGATAGGGAAAAACTGCTTTTGAGGCTGGAATATAAATAGGCCTCAATGAGTTCCTGAAATTCTTTCCTGAGCTCAACCAATCCCCTTAACTAATAGATGCTAGTCGGGGGGCCATCTGCTAAACCCAGCCCCAGTCTAAGTATAAGGGGGGTTGGCTCCAGGCTCCAACTCGATCTTGTGGTAGACTGCTCTCCTAGGGGGCACTTGGCA